CATAAGATTTCTCCACCGATTCCTTCTAATCGAGCTTCTCGGTCTGTCATTATACCCCGAGAAGTAGAAAGAATTACAATTCCCATCCCGCCTAAAATTCTAGGAATTTTTTTATAATTAGAATAGATTCGTAGACCGGGTCTACTGACCCGTTTTAAATTTAGATTAATTCTATACGGTCCTCCCCTATTCCTTCTATGTCGTAGGGTTAATTCCACAAAATTTTTGTTGGTTTCCCGATGTTTCCTCACATTTTCAATAAAACCTTCGCGTAAAAGTATTTTAATAATGTTTGCGGCGATGTTAGTAGATGTTATTCGAACAGTTCCTTTTCTATTCATGTCAGTATTTCGTATGTAGGTTATTATGTCAGCAATAGTGTCCTTACCCATAATAAATTCAAATTATCATTACCTCCTAATCTTGATATAATTAACATACTTTTTTTATGAATTAATTATTTTAAATATGAATTAATTATTTTAAAATTAATTATTTTAATAAATTTATAATAAATTTATTACAGGTATATGTGTAAAACACAATCTACTAATTAATTTAAATTAAATTTATTTCATGCCACTATTCGAACTAAAGTGGATTATGGTCTTATTTGAAATGTTATATTTCATCTTATCCTTTATAATGTGTTATCTTATAAAATTATCTTAAAAAACTTCAGGTGCTAATGAAATTATTTTAGTGAAATTTAACTGTCTCAATTCCCGTGCGATCGCACCAAAAATTCTAGTTCCCTTTGGATTCCCTTCGTGATCGATAACAACTGCAGCATTGTCATCATATCGTATTATCATACCGTTGTTACGTTTGAGTTCTTTACAAGTACGTACAATTACAGCTCTGATCACTTCTGATTTTTCTAGAGGTGAATTTGGTATTGCGTCTTTGATCACAGCAACAATAATGTCACCGATATGGCCATATCGTCGATTACTAGTCCTTATAATTCGAATACACATCAATTCTCTGGCTCCGCTGTTATCTGCTACATTCAAATGGGTCTGAGATTGGATCATATCATTTTGTAATTTGTTATTTCAATGCAAAGAAAAAAAAAAAAAAAAGAAATATTGTTTGTCCAAAAAAAAAAAAAAAAAGAGACTCGCGGTTGCTTTTTTTCAGCCCCAAGGTCTTTTTTCTTTTGATTCTATATACCTATCTCGAAATAATGAATTGAGTTCGTATAGGCATTTTGGACGCTGCTATTGAAATAGCCCTTCTAGCTACATTTTCTGCTATTCCGCCCATTTCATAAAGTATTCTACCCGGTTTAGCGATAGCTACCCAATATTCGGGGGATCCCTTCCCCGAACCCATACGTGTTTCTGTGGGTCTTACGGTAACGGGTTTGTCGGGAAATATACGTACCCATATTTTTCCGCCGCGGCGCGCATTTCGTGTCATTGCCCGACGTCCTGCTTCTATTTGTCTAGATGTGATCCAAGCGGGTTCAAGTGCCTGAAGAGCATATTTACCGAAACAAATACGATTACCTCGATAAGATATTCCTTTCATTCTTCCTCTCTGTTGTTTACGGAATCGCGTTCTTTTAGGGTTATAGTTGATGGTTCTTTCTCTACTCCATCTCTATTACAGAACCGAACATGAGAGTTTCTTCTCATTCAGCTCCTCGCAAATGAACTGATTCAAATAAAAAAATCTATCTATGTAAAAAAAATCTATCTATGTAAAAAAAATCTATCTATGTATATGTATGTAATTGATGAATAATATACTGAATCATGGGAATCTTTGAGATTTGCCCTAATCTTTGAGATTTGACCTAATTTATTTCGAATTTATTTACTAATTATAATTTATTAATTCTATTCTATTATTAATTCTATTCAATATTTCTCTTTTATTTCTATTTTTTTTTTTTTTATTTATTTAATTTATTTATAAGTCTTTATTATTATGATATTAGATTCATTCCTTAAAGTTTAGGAAAAGTTTAGGAATCCAATAACATAATAATCTTCGCGGGCGAATATTTACTCTTTCAATATTTATTTTTACTTCAATGGTTATTTTTACTTCAATGGGTAGGGTTAACCAATCATCTCTCAGAATAAATAGATTGTTTCCTGGTTCGTTTCGCCATCCCGCCCAATAAATCATTAAGATTCGTTTTCAATGAAAAAAAATCTTATGTATTCACCGATTCTGTCGTTCCCATCACTTCTTGATTAATGGTTAGGTCTTACGTTTACAGCGGAGCCCCTAATAAAATTCCCTAATAAAATAATGAAATTGGATGAAATTAGTTCTTGAGTCAACCTTCTCAATCTTTATTGGCCCGAGGCTCTTGATTTTTTTTTGTTCTATGAACAGCTTCCTTTAATTTTAAATTAATTGGTATTGATGCTTTATTACCTCGGCTTTTATGAGATGACTCATAGACCTTACATATTGGAATTCTATATCGTTAATATCTTTTTTTCTTTCTTTCTCTCAACTTTTCCTTTATCCGCAATAT